AGCTCCTAGGCAAAAGCTTGAAGCTTGAAGACAGAAAGAGAAGATATTAACGGGATGCTTTATAGTCGAAGTTGCGCCTAATGCTTAATCTAACTATTAGGTACTATATTAGAGAAAGACTCAATCTGCCCAATACTATACGCTAGGAAGAACTTTATTAGGGTAGTAGCCCAGCTCTTGAAGGGGGAAGCACATAACTAATAGGGTTCAGGCTTATACGATTCATGTTATCCCCCCGAAGCCCCTATCGCCTGCCTGGAACTCCTGAATTCACTCTTTAACTAGAGGAAGCGCCTAAAAGGGGAGCAACTGGGCTAGACTGCTGATCTTATGGAGTAGTCTGACCCTGGGAAAGAGACTGTCATCGCTGCCGAGAATAAACATGCTGTGCCGGGTGACTGGAATCCTCTGAGGTCAGCTGAACAGGCTGACAATCGGCAGAAGATGCTGAGCAAAGCTGCTTGAAGCGTGAGGCTGATCCGTAACATCAACTGCAGAAGAATGCGGTTAGAGTTGATGAACAGGAGAAGGCCGCAATACATCTCCATCATCATTCTCCCCCGGGGCTTATTAATTAGGTTAAGGAAAAGATGAAGCGCCCCCATTAAAGAGAACATTCAAGGATACATCGAGTCTCTTGGATTTCACGTCATAGCGTCTATACCCGGACTGAGCATATCCAAGAAAGACACAAGTGGTTTCCTTGGGGACAATTTCTCTCTTAACTGCGCAGGAATATGAACAAAAGACGTGCATCCAAACACTCGAAAATGCCTATAGTACTGCTCCAGTAAGAAGTTCGTGAGGTGCCGCTGCAGCTTCTTCCCTCTCTCTTCCCCCAAAAAAGGATAGAGATGCCCCGTCCCTTCTTTATGCACATCCATATACATAGCCAGACACAAAGGTGTACAATCCGGTCAAAATCTGCGGCATTCACTGTAGGTTCTCTTACTTGCTCTAGTGGCTGGCAAAGGCCAACCGAGAGGGGAGAACGAATGGCTCAGGAATCGACTGGTTCCGACAGACTCGTGGAGCTTGCAGTTTGGATTATCGTAGAAAGAATAAGAGGAGCCTTCTTAGGAAATGACTTAACTTAAAAGACAGATGACGCCCCAGCTTGACTCGAGATCAAGACTCCTTACAGCTCGCACCAATAGCGGAGCGGCCGGAGATTGATTGAAAAGGCGCAGCCCTGCCGCCCCCCTAGCCGCCTACCTACTCGTGTTCGTAGCTCGATCGGAGGTCAAGACTGTGGTCCGCCGGAAAAACAGAAGTCGTCCGTATCAAGTGATACGTGAATTGCTCAGTAGTGCTTCGCCACTACCGTAGCTGGCGGAAATAGCTTAATTGGTAGAGCATAGCCTTGCCAAGGCTGAGGTTGAGGGTTCAAGTCCCTCCTTCCGCTCCCGGCTTCGTCGTTTAGTGGTAACGAGTGTGCCTTTAGAGATAGGGGTGAGCGGCAAGCAGCCCCTTGTATAGGGTTCCAAACCTATCTTCCTAATAAGAATAAAGGGGCAAGCCAAAACCTAGTCCTAACAAGTTGCTGTTTCATCAGCCCTTGCGCTACAACTAGCCTTTTCCCTTACTAGTAAGGGGCTGCTAGTTGTAGCGCGCATTGTACTAGTGAATAGGAAAAGCGAATTGAGATTACTAATGACGGATGGAGGTTGAGGATAGAACATGTTCGGTCCCTCGCCCTTATCTCCTTCGCCGGAGACTGCAAATGATGGGAATCCTATCGATAAAGAAGAGGTATAAGCATCGCCTCTCGATCCAATCCGTCTCCCCTGGCCTCCCCAAAACACTCTTGATACGAAAGAGACCTCCCGCCATAGAGAAGAGATCTAAAGTCTGGGTCCCCTCGATCACCCTCCCTTGAACCTGAACTGGTCGAGAGAGATGAACCCGCACCACATTTTATAACCTTCGAACCGAAAGCCCCAACTAGAGATGGAATTCCAGAACCTAAACCACTCCGTTGAGAGCTCCGTGACTCGTTCAAGGGAAGGTCCACCAATGATTGCCATTCTCCCCCTATCTGTCTCTTGATCCCTCATTCCACTAATCCGTTGTTACTTTACTGATTCATTCAAGGCAAAGACTCCCTCTTTGTCTTATTAGCGCAGGTGTTCGTCAACGATGAAAGCCGCTTAAGACTCGAAGGGCTAGGCCCCCGGGAGGGCTTTCAGGGACTGGGTAGGGTGGATTATAGAGCTAGGGGCTAAGGTTTGTCCATTGGGATTGGGCATGGACGACTGGGCCAGCATTGATGAAAAATGACAAAAGAAAAACTTCTCCCATCGCATCATTAACCGGTGTAGGATTAAAGATCAGGTCCAGGATTCGAGTCAAATCGACCTTCCCTCTCATCTCAGGGTGAGGCAAGGAATTCAAGCAAATGTTCGTTCTTCAATCTCTCGGCTGCTCAAGAAGTTGGACTAGCTGCTCCTCCGACCCGGAGTGGATTCTAGTGGAAGGGCAGAGCAAAGCCTTGCAGTAGGAAGGTGTTCGTTGCTGGGACGGGTTCAAACTGGACTGAAGGGAGGAGGAATTCAATAGTCCTCTCTTCCTGGGGATTCATCACTGGCTAGGGCTTTCGAATCAAAGCATGGGCATCTGCAACTAAGAGGGAGCAGTAGATCGTCGATGGAAGAGCCATGTCAGTAAACTTCTATTGGGACTTCTATGGATTATGGATTCGACTAGAGGGACTCCTAGCAGCAAACTAGTATAAAGGGCCCCCGCAGGAGCCGCCAGCCGGATCGACCAACAAATGATAGGCCAGAGGGATGGGCTCCTTCGACTAATCAGTGATCCCTGGGCCTACCTAACACAGATGTCCCTGAAATAGGGGATTGGTTGATCGGAAAGCTCGGGCAGGAGTAGGACATTCCATACAATTCCGATTCGCTAGCCTCTCAACATTTTTTCATCGGGGTGAATTCTAAGGTTCCTTATTCCGGTTGTAAAGCGGAAGAAGAGGGAGAAGGGGCACAGCCCCACCAGCAGCCCACGTTTCCGACCCGAAAGGAATTGCAAATGAAAGAAGAATCTGTGTGTACTATCCATGGAGTGGAGTGACTATTCTGAATCTCCTCTTCTCTATCTCCCCCTTTTTTACCTTCGGCTATTACCGGCCCAACATTGGATTTGTTTGAAAACAATACAACCAAGGTGGCGTTCATTCAATCAAAGCTTTTATGCCCTAGCACTAATGACTCTCTTTGGAAAGAAAGGAATGCAGGGAACAAGTCTTTCCTTTCCACTGGTTCTTGAAAGCTCTCAATCCCCGCTTCTCCCATATTGATTCTCCCTCTCGCATCGGTTCTGCATCAGATAATGAGCCCATGCGCAAACTTTATCTTTTATTGTATTGGCGCCCGGTAGGTAGGCTATTAGATTGAGTCGAAAGCCTACCGGTTCCGATTCGAGCGAGAGCCCAAACGGGGGAGGCGAGAACATCTTGATCGAAAGCTCCACTGTTCTGAATAGTGAGAAAGACTTTTTCAAATTTGATCAAATTGATCGATCATTTTTGAATATCTTAGGTGGGCCAACCGACCGACCGAGTTGGGCTGGGCGTCCATGTCACAGAACCTTTCTCTAGCCAAGAATCCCATTATTGATCGAATCGAGGCGGATCCAATTCATTGGCAAATGAAAAATCTACCCTCAGAAAAACCTAGAAAAGAGGAAGAGTCACTAAGACAAGAGCTAGGTAAGCAAGCAAGAAGGAGAGGCTAGAAAAGGCAGGGGCTCTCCATCTCTAGGAAGATTGTGTCCAGGATCTGGTAATCTAAAGCCTTGCTTCTTCTGGTCGGCTCGTATTAGCCTGTGCTTTATTACAGGTAGTCATTCCCCCGTTCCTTTAGTCTTTTCAACGGTACTTGAATCTTAAGTCGCGGTCATGTCTCGCCCCCCGGTATAGTGACCGGTTCCTTGTTTTACCCGAATTTCATCAGTTCCAGGCTCAAGTGCCTGTTCATCCATCTTCATTCCAAAGGCGAGCATATCCATTGAGTGACTGTAACTGCTATCGTTTACAGTCAATAGTTCTTAACCAACCCTTTTTAGAGCTTTATAAAGCTTTAAGAGAGAATAGGGAGTAAGGGGGACCTTCGCTTCATTAGAAATTGGACCCGGACCTTCTTTCTTCTCCTGCGGAGCCCTGATAAAGTAACCGGCGGCAGGTTAGTACAGTTCTCCTGCTTGCGGATTTTTCCCTGCGCTGATTCAGGAGCCTTCTTCTTTCTAAAAAGAAAAAAGAAAGAAAAAAGAGAAGAAAGGTTTGGTTACGGGAACCAACGGTGACGAAGGTTACCTACTTTCGGTGGACGTGGAGCCAACGAGTTCAGTCGAACAGCGTAACGAGTCTAAGGTTACAGAAGCGTTCGCCAACTTTGATAGGCATAGCATTGCAAGCAAATAGAGCAGAGAGCTTACCCTTTCTTTCTATTAGAGTCGTGAACTTGTTGTAGTCGGTCCTAAAGGGAGAACCTTTCTGCTTACTTGCTATATCCCCGCGTCCTTGCGCGGCTCGGCTCGTTCTTCGAGCCCTGCTTCCCCCTTCCCCCTCTCCCCGTTTACCGTCCAAAACAGGCCGTATGGAGTATAGCCAAGTGGTAAGGCATCGGTTTTTGGTACCGGCATGCAAAGGTTCGAATCCTTTTACTCCAGATTATGAACACCCGATCGGATCTGTCAAAAACGAGCTGACGACTACAGGGGAAGCGGCTGACTGCAGTCCCTGAGCCCAGCTTGTAGCAAGCCAAAAGTTTGACTTGAGCCTACTTTGCTAAGAGAAGAGAGAGAAGGAAAAGACAGACGGCAGAAAGCAATCCTTCCAACCGCGGAGTTGAACACAACACTGACTTCGGCCAGTTTCTTTCATCAATCTCCCGGCCCTTGCTTAACTCCTTGTTCCGTAAACCGGTCGCTGGTTGATCTGATCGGACCCCGGACACGCGAGAGCCCAGCCCGAGAGGAATGCATGGTTCCCCGGCGCTTCATGGGGCGGACGTTCGCAGTCCCCCTCCCTCTAATCTAAGCCTACCTCGCTCGCCCAGGCCTGCCGGCACAATAATGGAATGACGGAGCTAATCTGCTTGCTTGTGCAGGCGATGACCGCTCGGCTAGGGCGCGACAGAGGAGCTTCGAGTGACTTTTTTCTTTGCTCTTCGACAGCCCGTCACTCGAAGCTCTGCCCTTTGCTTTGCCCCGTGCTGTCTTCCTCCAGTTGCCCCCACCCAATAGGCCTGCAGTCAATTGCCCTTCTCGTTCTCATCAAACAAAAGACAATCGCCTTTTGCCGGCAAGCTAGCCTCGCCTACCTTATCTATAGGCATTTCTATCCGCCCGCGCGCGAGATCAGATCGACTACTCTACTACCATCATGCCGAATTTCTTCAATAGGACGGAAAATGAATAGCTTATTCATAATCTTAGAGGCCCTGCACCGCTGCATTCAATTGCTCTGTCATAAAGAAAGGGAAGGAAATCTTTTTTTGATCAATCGCCTGAACCTGCCTTTCTTTCTTTGCCAGGAGGGGTGGGCCAATCACTAATGGATCTCTCAACGAGAGCCTCATTCTGTCTAGAGGAAATTTCTTAGGTTTAGGTGGATCCGGTTGATTATGCGATTCGGTAGATGATTCGGAAGTTGGTTCAGCGATAGATGTAGTCGATGGGCTAAATCGTCGAACTCCTCATTGCCCCAATCTTCCCTGTAGGCTCCCTGCTCCGCCAGCGCGACAACTGTCCGAATCATTTGACGCTTCTTCTCACTGAGCAGCCCCTCGACTTCTACTTCAGGTTCGGGGAGCTCCGGCAGGGGAACTTGAGTCTCAGCAGAACCTTCCCTTTTTTATCTCTCCTTTCCCGCGAATTTTCTCCATTTTGCTCGGTCGGGGAGCGGAGGTACCCTCGAGCGGTGGCTGGGCAGTGCTCTTTGTGGTAGCGGGGGTAGAACTCGGAAGGACACAACCCCGACCAGCCGGCCTGTACTGCTAAAGAAAAAGGGCTATGGAGATGAATGCCAGTCTTGATTTGACTAGGTTAGAGAAGATGATGGTAAGACTAATCCAATCAGCGGAAACCATATCCAAAGGCATGTCTGCAATGCGTTCGGCATTCCTCCGGAGCTCCTTTGTCACTCTACAATCCTCCTAACTTCAGTTATCCGATATTCGCCTTCATAAATCAACATCAGTCCCCAGAGAGATCCATCCGACGGTCTTTCACTCTCTCGCTTCGTCTTCCCAGCTATCCTTTATATGCAGGTAAGATCAGATCGAATGCTCATTCTGGCTTCTCTCCCACTACTCCACCCTATTTATTATTATTATTTCACTATTTTAGATTGAACAACGGACAGCTTATGCTTCTAATAGATTCCTAGCTAGCTAAGATGCTAGCCCGAGAAGGGCTCCTCGACAGATGGAATCTCCTGGGATCGAGCTAATCTTTCTTTCGCTTGTAAGAAGCATTATGCTTTGTCTACCAATTCCTTTAAGAGTTCTTACAGGAGAGCCTTAACTCCAGCTGAAAGATGAGACGAGACTCTTATTCTCCTCCCGCCCATATACCAGACCAAAATGATAAAAGAGCTTTCTCACGTCCATCTATCAGTCTTATTTCCTCCAGCTCCCTTGCTATTGTAGCAGCTCCGGCCTTTGCCTCATCTAAGGGGTCGGGGGTGGGGTTTAGAAAGAGTAAAGTTACTAGTTATGCCTGCCCGGCAGTGAAAAAGCAATCGATCGTACGACCCCTTCAAAGATCTATCTATATTTTCTTTCTTCTACAAAGAAAGAAAACTGTCAAGCAAGGAAGGCGCAGTAAAGAAAGCCTTTTTTCGATCTTGATTATAGGCCGTAGTACCTACCCGCTTTCACAGGCTTTTGAGTAAAGATAAATGGCCTTCTAGCACCTCTCCTTTCAGTCGAGTGGCTTCCTAGATAGGGAGTACGAGCGGTAGTAAATGAGAGATGGTTATTAGTAAGAATGAATCGGCTAAACGCGATTGCTAGCCTCTCCTTTGTGTTGACCTAGGGGCTTGCCTGCAAGTGGCTTCAAACACTCGCTAAGCCCCTATTGAATAGGGCGTGTAAGTCAACTATCTGTCTCAACAGGGAAAAAGCTCGCTTTAATGAAGAAGGCAGGAGAGGAAGTTAACTAGCTATCTCCCTACAGGGAGTCATACTAACTAGCTCTCCCGTAGGTGCAAAGCCGCTCGCCCTAATGAATAAGCGGGAGAGGGAGAGTGAAAGGAGCACACTTCTCGACTAAGGCAATCTCATCTGAAAGCTCAAGCTCAACTTGCCGGTCTGAAAAGAGGCTCAACATTCGGACATATCTTTTCGATTGTTAGCAGGAAGAGAAAGCAGACTAGATTGAAAGAGGAGAAAGGCAAGCGGAAAGCTGCAACTTCCTTGCTAGAAGGCCTTCCTCGCTAGAAGTACGATTGGAAGGCAAGGTAAAGCGGTAGCAAGCGAGGGCTTTCGTGGATCCTTCCCCGGTGGAATTGCTTTTTTTGAAAAAAAAAAACAGAACCCTACTTGAGTTTTTGAAACTAGATAATAAAAGAGTACAGAGTCATCTTCCGTTCATTTAGTATGATACTATTAATCATAATGAAAACTATACAGACTCTTATAGAACTTACCCTTTTTTAAGTCATTGACTTTTTTTTTTGATTGATAAAATCTATCATTACACCCTTATTATAAACACTCTCAAGACATTTACCAGGTATTGGTGTTATAGACTGATAATCAGCTTGTATTCCAAGGAAACTAAGAAAGTTTTCACATTTTTCATCATCAAACACCACAAGATCACTATATTTGCATGATATATATATCTGATCAAGGTTTCTAGTAAAAGACACACCTGGATAGTATTCGGGAAACATAACATCAAATGTATCCATTAAACCTATATGAACTAATAACTTATAAAGTTGACCAATAAAATAACTCATATAAAATGCTTTATCTTCCCCATCTAGGAAAAGACTATCCAGAAAAGTCTCAATCAGTTTATACGTATAACTACCCACCTCAACTTTCTTCTTAATACTATTTAAGATAAGATTTTTTGGAAACGGGTATTTCATTTCTATACGGTATAACCTATCACAACACCCCATTTCAAAGAGCCGTGTTTCTAAATCAACCAGATTATAATCGAATTCAGATACATTATCAATTTCATCATGAGTATAACATGATAAAACAAAATTGGTAACTAAATAATAGATTATTCCTAATATAACAACTATATCAATATAAGCGGGATTAGTTATCACCGTTATCTCTGGTTTTTTAAGCTTGCTATAATAGTAGAATCCTGAGAATGCTGAAATATCAGATTCCGCATCAGCCAACTCAGAATCGAATTCTTTTGTGAGTATATCTGAAATATGAAAATTGAAAACATACTTACCACAATCAATTTGATCTTTGATTTTATGATATTCTTCCTCAGTGATTAAGATTCCTGTGTTATTACAGTCCTTATATGCAAAATAAAGAAAATCTGATACCTCTAACCTTTTCACAAGACTCATATCACCTCGTGCCTTAACTAAATCATAAACAACATCTTTCCAAGAATCCATTTTCTATTTTCCTTTTACGATATAAACTAAGGATTTACCCAGTTTCTGTTTCTCTGGTGTCTTTACCTATGGAATACTGATATACGATTAGATGACAAGCATGGATACAAACAATGGCATTTCCCAGTTCAATACCGGGTGTCTTAGCCTGGAATGAAAACATAGTTAGACAACCTCAGCTATGATAGGTTTCTCTCGCTGGGAGTAGAAACATCAGCTGGGGACAGGCATAGAATCATGAAACAATCTAATCTTATTAGACATTTGAAAAGAAGATAGATGTTTATAGATTCAGGGAATTTTCTAAGCACCACACCCTATCTAACTAAGCACCACACCCTATCTAATAGATATCTTAATTCCCTCTAGTATAGACTAGAGACAGACTAGTTTATATCTATAGTATATATCTCGACTTATAGTACTTGCGTTTCCGCTAAGAAGAAGAAAGTTTGGATGTTTAGAACGGGAATAGCACGTTCTGGAAAGTCAGAAAGCCTAGGTACCACACCAATGCAGACAGAGAGGCAAGAGCTGGAAAGAGAGGATCAGATGAATTGAATCAATCGTTTTGGCAGCATCTTAAACCTTAATATCAATCTTTCATAGCATACCTCTATCTATCATTTATGACAAGATCACGGAGGTTTCTTCTTGACTGTCTTAGTTTGATTGTAAGTTTTCTTTGCCGTCTTAGTAACCTTATCAGTCTTAGTTTTCTGATCGGGCTTGGTGGTCTTAGTTTTCTGTTCGGTTTTAGTATCCTTATCACTCTTAGTGAGATTGTTCATATGATTGCGTATCTCTTCAATCTGTCTTTTCATCTCAGATATCTCTCTATCTTTATCTGAAACGAGGCTTTTCATCTCACTATCCATCTGGGTTAATCTCTCACTGAGAATAGTACTATTTACCATATACTGATTCAATTCATTCCTTAGAAAGGATAAGATTATTTCACTATACTGGGGTGTAATGTTAGACAGATCTTTGATCTCTATTGGTTCTGTATCAACCCAGAGATCCTCTCTAAAGACTGCTAACCTCTTTGTCCCCATACTAATACCTATCTGGTATAGTACTTCTTTTTTATGAACAGTAAGTGTTTTCCAATCACGACCAAAGTTGTTTGTAACAGATACCTGTTCTTTACGAGACGGGTTAGCATACTGTGACTTAAACCATTCAGGTGTGATCTGGTTTTTAGCAGCACCCTTGTACTTGAGAATACCTTTGCCTTCCACTGTTGTGTAACAATAAGATTTCGGGGCTAAAAAGTAGCCCTCTTTGATCCTGTCTTCTAGCTTAAACATACCTAAGACCGAAGAAGATATCAATCCATCTGGGAGCGGCTGTCCTAGCACAACCGAGTCAGTATCAGTGTAGTAACAGTCCTCCCTTGAGATGTAAGGGTACATATAGATCCTAGCACAGGCTGTGATAGCAGCAGCTAGTTGTACAGCACCGTTCTTCGGTGGGTTCCATGCTTCAGAGGTGGAGCCTGTGTTGACATGATAGGCAACTATGAACTTCTCCTCGTTAAGCGGTTCACCGAAGATAAACGAATCCTTCCTGATCAATCTTCTGTATCGATCATGATCACAGATCTCGGCTGTAGTGCTTGTTGGGTTAATACCAAATCTACCGTATAGTGAGTTCATCAGGGTCTTGTACACATAGGATAAAGCTTCATTACCAGCTTTCTTAGCTTCTAACCTACTTGAAAATAGTGAGCTAACAAACTCCTTGAAAGGGCTTTCCCTTTCCTCATAGATGTAGCCTGAGAGTGGGAGCACGGTGTAGCCAAGATCTCTTGCATACTTTAATTCTTCGCTATAGTAAACACCTAGAAATTCACCTGTTGGAAAGACCAGTGTCTCGTTCTTTTCCCGATAGGGAAGAAAGGGTTTATTGATTGTCTTCGGACAGACCACATAAGCCTCTATAAAGCCACACAAACTATCTAAATCCTTGTCTTTTAGATCTCCATACCAGACCGGTTCACCACCTGGCATTTGGTATTCCTTCATTATAAAAGGATAGAGTGAGTTAACGTCATAATAGTAAAGGTTTTCACCATATGGTTTGTATGAATCAGTATGACCACCATAGTATGCTTTCCTGATAAATCTGTCTTGATTCTGATTTGGTATGTAGATAGGCCAATCTTCCTCATCATAATATCTCAAACGAAAGATGCTTAGAGCTAGTGAAGATAGCGTGATCTTGGAAACGATATCCAAACCAAAATTGTGATAATAGATCTCTTGTGCTTTCTGCATTATCCCACCAAGAAGGAGGATATCCTGCTTCATATACTCAATCAAGTCCTCCCTATCATCTTCCAAATTGTCTAGAGACACATTCTCGTGATCGATTGTTCCTTTACTACCAAGAGATGGGCATAGACTCTTAGCTAGCTCTTTCAGAGAACTTGGAAGTAGATTCAAGGAGTCTCTGATTCGAAATAACATCCTCTTATCAGAATAGACTGATAACTCGTAAAGCCTATTGTTCCTCATCAGTGGTTTAAGCGTGTAGCAATGATGGCATACTAGGTGTTTTAGCAGGAGAATCCCATCAAATCTAGAGAAGTTGTGAAAATAGACAGTATTAGCCTTCTCTTTCTTCACCATTGAAATGATCTTGTTGACCAAGTCATTCAGCACCTTTTTACTCCTTTCTTCAAAGGATTCAATGAATGAGTAGTCTTCACTGAAGTAGGTATAAATTAGACCATCCTTGATGTCTTTACCCGGATGAACAACCTTGAGACCACCAGCATAAACCCTATGTTCGTTATTGATCAGGATCGTCTCGAGATCGGACACCATGAATGGTTTCATCCCCTTGCTCGTCTTTTTAAGAGCAGTTATATAACCTAGATAGTTCTGCTTACTATGTTTGATCTTTCTAACAGAACTAGCTATTATAGGTTCGACATCAATCAATTCCTCTGACATCACCGGGAGGAGTTCCCTATATCTAAGTATTTACCTTATATGCCTTAAATTTACAGATGAGTCGGGATCCTAATCTTACTATTACAATTATAGGATCAGCTCTTATTTGCAATCTTCCTTAAAGAAAGTCTAAGGTAGTTGCAGGTCCATTTTCCTTTTTTTATAATGTGCGGGATTCCTACTCTGAGTAGGCTTCTTCGTGCGTGCCATTCTAGGAGTCTTCATTTACTCCGGTATAAAGTTATATCAAGGTCAATAATTTCTTTCTGGTCCACCAAGAAAAAATCATTTTTTCAACTAAGGTTTATTTAAGTCCGCCACAGCATGCCTTTTCCGTCTATAGCGGATAGGTAATTTAGCTACCTCCGCAGCAACAATTGCTTCAGCGGGAGCTGTCGTCGTGGGATCCGTAATAGTGAGCATTGTAACCGATACCGGGAGTTTAATATCTAGTTTTTTCTGCTTACGAAATGCTTACGCTTACCAAAAGGACTAGGACATCTTGTCAAAAGCAAAAGCGAGCGGTGACTCTATCGGAATCTATAAAACTCGACTGGAACCCACAAATGAATCTGTCTTGTCTAGAGGTCTATGCCCTTAACCACTGCGTGTTTACTGACACACTATCCCACCTTAGGGTAGCCCCCCCTTATTTCAAATAGAATACCTATCCTATTAGCCCTGAATAGCTCTGAAGCAGGAAAGATTCTTTGCTTTTCTACACTACATTCTGGACGGAAAGGAGATGGTTGTTGAACATCTTCCTGGGCCCCTTCCTTTGTACTCTTCCCTTCTTCTTCCCCTCCGACCTGTGCTATCCATTCTGCTTGCAGTATTATAATATTAGTCGGTCTTGGGTCTAGGAAATGCCAACAGAGAAGCAAGCCGAACCACCATAAGCGGATCCTGAGCATGAGTCAGTACGTCAACAATCATAAAAAAAACCTCCATATAGCACATTTCCCAAAAGAAGGATTCTTTGTCAGGTCTTTCCAATGCCGGGGACAGCAGCAAACCACCTTTTTGATTCACAAATGATTGTGATTGTGGAGTTGAGGGTGCTAGACGACTCGGCGATTCTACCCTACCTTTTTCCGATTGCTGCTTGACGAGAAAAAACCGCATGTTTGGCTCTATATTCAGCTTTTTGGCTTAGTAAGCTCTTCTTTCTCTTTCAGGCACTCTACCTCAGCAGGGAATCTAGTTCAGCAAGGTCCATAGGGTGAGCTCGCTTGAAGCTGGGGCGCGTCTGGTGGTATCGTATATAAGATCACACGGCTGCTTTTAGGAGCGATCTGTTCATCCAACTCGAAATATCGTAAGTAAGAGAAGAAGAAGAATCTGACGCCCAAAATTCCCATGTCTTTCTTGGTTGGACCAACCGGCGAAAGAAGTCTTCCTGAATTGGAAGAGCAAGAACAAGTCTCTCCATTTTTTTTTGGGGGAGCAGAGCAGTCAAAGAATGAAACAGATCAAATGATTGTTCTAGAATGGCTATTTCTCACAATTGCTCCTTGTGATGCAGCGGAACCATGGCAATTAGGATCTCAAGACGCAGCAACACCTATGATGCAAGGAATAATAGACTTACATCACGATATCTTTTTCTTCCTCATTCTTATTTTGGTTTTCGTCTCACGGATCTTGGTTCGCGCTTTATGGCATTTCCAAAAAGAAAAAAATCCAATCCCGCAAAGGATTGTTCATGGAACTACTATCGAGATTCTTCGGACCATATTTCCTAGTATCATCCTGATGTTCATTGCTATACCATCATTTGCTCTCTTATACTCAATGGACGAGGTAGTAGTAAATCCAGCCATTACTATCAAAGCTATTGGACATCAATGGTATCGGAGTGCGCCTCTTCACGAGGGTGATTTAAGTGCAACGAAATGCCTTAAGAATATGGTTCGCGAAGCATCTGGCTTACCGGTAATCTCCCATTCCCGCCGTCGAGAGACTTAAATAACTATAGCATGCCAGAAACGGGGAGTTGAGATGGTTAGACCTATACCCCGAAATGCTCCCAGCAAAGAAGCCTATGGTTCCATCTTGTTGTTGCTGGAGGTACGCATCCCTCTTCTCGGTGTGGAGCGATATACGAGAAATAGATGCTCAGCCTGAAATGTCCGATAACGGCGCTGAAGTAGTGAATCTATCGGCACCATAGCTGTGGCATACAACTTTGGACCTAACGGCCGGCCCAGTAACCTTTCGGAATGGGGGATCCCCGTTGGCAACAACCACGGTAGTAGTTGCGGAACTACTGGGCCGGGAGAGGACAACCTCTTGTTCCTGCTCCTCTTTCTTCGCTTCGGGGACGGAGGTCCTACGGTAGGTAACAGCAGGTACAAGCAACTTGACCGAAGGGGACCAGCGCTTCTACTCTTCCACCGAGGAGCCGTTCGCAGCGAGAAGCAAGGGATGTCGTGAACGGTGGGAGGTCACAGAGAATTTACCTATTCATAGAGTGATCCTATGATCGATACAGGATATAGACTATCTCTTTCTTTATTCGATTCTTTTTCTGAAAATCAAAAAAGAAAAAAAAAGAAGGGCGACTCAACTTCTCAGCTAGAGTTGGGGGTGGGACTTGTTGGCATAATGCAAGCTGGAACGTGGGAATTCGAGGTCTCATGAACTACTACTAAAAACCTACTTTTTTCTTTTTGGACAAACGATATCAGGTCAGGTCTATGGATGGATCCAGATCTACGGGCCGGCCGGCCCCGGCCGATGAGCATAGGGAATCTATACTCGAGCGTTCAACTGGGCCCCTGACAGGATAGGTGAGGAATCATTCTTGATCTTTTTTATTGGGGCCTACAACTTCTCCGAGCCGACTAGCATCCCTTTCCACTGCGAACAAAGAAGACGACTATAGGATCGAATTCGCTTTCCATGGTGAACTGGTCGTCCCATACCTTCTGCCTGTCTCATATGTGTGGAACCAGGTCTTTTTCGGTTCCAGCCCCCTCGAATACATAGGGTAGGTAGGACTGGGTGAGAAAGGGTTCCCTGTTGCCAATAAACTTTCCCCGGCCTTCGATTCCCCTTACTCATAAAGGGTCTTACGGTCGGTACTAACTAAAGAAAAAGAGTCTTCTTTCTAAGAGTAGGCGTGGAGAGCTTTTTGCGGGGAAACTTGCAAGTACAGTTTGGGGGGAGACGGGCGTCGACCCAACCTTATGAGTATTCGGACTATAACAGTTCCGATGAACAGTCACTCACTTTTGACAGTTATACGATTCCAGAAGATGATCTAGAATTGGGTCAATTACGTTTATTAGAAGTTGACAATCGAGTGGTTGTACCAGCCAAAAGTCATCTACGTATTATTGTAACATCTGCTGATGTACTTCATAGTTGGGCTGTACCTTCCTCTGGTGTAAAATGTGATGCTGTACCTGGTCGTTTAAATCAAATCTCTATTTCGGTACAACGAGAAGGAGTTTACTATGGTCAGTGCAGTGAGATTTGTGGAACTAATCATGCCTTTATGCGTGCGCCCGGAAAGATAGGCCGACTGCTGAGCCCACTCTGGCTCAGCCGCACCACCCAGGGTGCGAGCCACCCGAGAAGCAAGCTATTACAGCGAGCGGCTGGAGCAGTATGGAGCCGAGGAGCAAGGCAGTAGATAAGATAGAAGAAGGGGTCAGGCTCCCGGTGGAGCAGAGGATACGGTTAGGATAACGAACTTGAAACGCGGAGCCCGAGCGTCCGGCGAGCGAGTGGTTAGTGGCCAATAGCGCCCTAGTTGATGGCATTCCTCTCTGCGGCTGGCACTCGAGGAACCACGGGGCACTCCATACAGAGCAAACAAGTCTTAGGGATGAGACGCCCGCGCAAGGACCTCAATTCTCATTAGGAGGTCGAACCAAGGACCTATGGAAGTCGGGGCTAGCCCGTCCCCATGGCAACGCAACAGTGTCCTGAGGGAGGAGTTTAGAGGCCTTATAGTAGCACGGACTTCTTTTTCTTTCTAGGTCATGCGAAGGGGGCCAGTCCAAGATCGTACTGTTCCTCTACAAAGACAACAGACGCTCTCAACGGCTAGGCGCCACTCTCTTTCTGAGTTATTCCAGCTTCTTCATGATTTTGTGCGGTGAACAAACAAAACAAAAAAGAGGGCCATCTCAGCGGAAGGAGAAGGACCTGCAACGGCAGAGACTACTGACCCTATTCTTGTTCCTAGCCGTCTTTTACGAGTCCGGAAAGCCGGATCCTCAAAATAGAATAGAGAAGGGCGGGCAGGGCTTCCGCAAGAGCCTCCCCCCTCTTCCCAGTCAAGATAGATGGGAAGGAGCCCTTCAAGGCCATAACCAGTCTCTTTATTTATGTACGTACACCTTTGTTTCAGGGTGGGGCCGCCCTTCCTCCTGCTAATCCGGCCATTTCCGAACCTGTCTTTCTCATCCCATTCAAAGGAGGACTTTTCAATTCTTGCGATTTCCAGCCCCCTTAGCTTATTATTTTATATATAGATAGATATCTTATTTATAAAGGTTCCAAACCTTAGCTCGGCTAAATAATAGGCTCAATGATCTCTTTCTTCGCTTCGATAGGCCGGTACGGCGCTCCGCGTGGTTATATTCATACATGTTCCGACTCGCCGGTCATTATGGATCTAGTGGCATGGCGGGGCAAAAGAAAAAAAAGGGGGGGGGGAGCAACTACGAAGCTTCGTAGACTCGACAAGCCGCTCCGTTTATAGAATAGAATGCAAGCAAGCTAGCGACTCTCCTAGTAGCGAAGGAAAGGGACATTCGGGAAGCGACTAGTCGCTTCTGGCGAAGCTTCTAGAAGGCCGATCTCTACATAGAGAGATCCATATACCAGTCATGAGCGAGAGCGAAGCCTAGAGAGGCGCAGGGCAGGATCCAAGAGCTTAGAAAGGGTCAGGAAAGGAGCAGAGAAGGGGTTGGATTTCACCTATGATCAGATCAGTGGGCAACCATAGTTTACTTTTTTCGTAGTGTTGTTAACGTTGTTGAAAGCTCATTACTTATTTAAGTAGGCCTCGCTTTTCGGAGCTGCTCCCAGCTCACACTATGGTGGAGGAGGTGCCGTGAAGATCTAGGAGTGTGAGCAGTACGAGCTGAAAGGCTCCCATACTGTTTGGAGGGCAGGGGGCATAGATGCCAAACAAACCTGACCCCTATCTATCGTCGTAGAAGCTGTTCCTAGGAAAGATTATGGTTCTCGGGTATCCAATCAATTAATCCCCCAAACCGGGGAAGCTTAAGCGGAAATGAAAGAGTAGGGTGAGGGAAAAGAAAAGGGGGGAAGCAACTCAATTTAAGGCTTCGCTCCCAGATCGCTTCGTGAGCTCATTTAGTAGACAGCGAGTGTGCGCCCCTTTAGAGAAGAGATAGGGGCGAGTACTACACGAGCTCGTAAGTAAAGTACGGAACGAGCCTTGTCTACGAAGCAGAGCGACCTCGTCTTGCTTGCTTCTGGCGAAGCTTCTAGCACTGGATAATAGGCATGGAAGGAATACGACTTTTTAGGTCGACCACTACACTACATAGAAGCGATAGCGAAGCCAAGCCGTATAAAGGCGAGCAGCCCTTATAGCAATAGCAAACGGCCTACTTATAGCCCTTCCCAATTTCCAGTAGTAAACTTCCCAAGTTTAAGCAGGATAACCCCCTCTCTATTCTTCTCTTCATGTATGTGGGCTGCCTGCCCCGTCCCGAATAGACGAACAGGAACAAGCTGAAGAAGCGAGAGAGATTTGAGATTCCGTAAGTAACTCAGTGCTCCATACGTGAAAATTTCCCCTCATCCGGCTCAAGCAGGTACACTAAATAAAGAAAGGTCGAGAAAACTCCCAAACAACAAAAGGATCTACTCCTTACTCAAGTTCCTAGTAAAGATAAACATTCATTCCGTCTTTTTTTCTTAACAATATTAAATTGAAATTGAAATGACGAAGTGTAAAATTCTTGAGTAGTCTACTTCCCTTCTAATGATGAATACCTTAATTTTAAGTAATGAAATGAAGGGACTACCTTCACATTCATAAGAGATTGACTTGTCTATGTACTGTTCCATTCGATCTTTTAGGTCTCGACTTCAACTCGATGGTTATGCCACGCACGATGTCCCTGCAGTCTATATGCGATGAATAGACTCCGAACATACTTTCTTTCCTGATAAAAAAATGCTTTGAAAATAGATTTCAATCTCAGTTTAGGAAGGTACCTTCATGGCTTCGATCAAACTATCAACTGACCGACAGGCTGGACCACTGGACATACCTACATACGGACTGCAGACAGACAGATACGAATTCTACCCTCCGGCTATTACACATGACCAGAGGAAGGAAAGGCTAACCTATACCTATATGACTCCTACTCTTATTGATGAATGTGGGTGTTGATACCTCTTCCAGTCTTCTTTTTCATGCCCACCAGGCCAAAGAAAAGTCAAATGAGCGAGGAAGGTTATAGCAAAGCGCACGAAATAGAATCTATATGAGCGGGCATTCATTCTTTCAGCGGGGGTTGCTAATGCTAATACCAGAGGAGAGTAGTTCCCCAGCGACGATAGGTGATATCTGTGACCAGCCCCGGCCCCGGATCACATCCTTCACCCGCTCCTAACCTTGAAAGTAAGAGACTTTATCCTTATCCAATTCCCTTGGGCGCTACAAAGTATCCTACTCCAACACTTGGGAATGGAAGCAAGAATCCTTCGGAATGATTGGCTTTAGCCCTTTCCCCTGGGAGCACATCCAAGACTCAAAATATGAACTTCGAATAAAACCTAAAATTTCGGTCTTGCAGCAGCAGCAGAAGAGTTCGCGGATCACCTATTTAATAAAGATTAAAATACCTTCCCGCTGCTGAAAGATCCCCATCAAATGCTACATCCGAAGCAACTATAAATCGATCTGCCAAACAAAACTCCCCTTTATAGAAGGGTTTCACCCCAAGCTCCTTTAGAGCAAGGCTTTTCCGGCTGTACTGACTTAGCTGAATAATCCGCTCTAGCAACTCTTGGTCAAGCTGTTTTCATCTACTTATACTTAGCTTCGGTATTGTACCCAAGAGAATCTGAATCAGAAAAAGTACCTAGACCTGGATCCAAGATCACGATATCCGGAATAAGTGTTGGAGGTCGATTCGGATACCCCACCCTTATTATAGAGGAGAGTTTGGCACTTAGTAGCCTGGTTAGGAGGTTTACCCTCATAACATAAGGCCTTTCACTCGAAAAAGAGGTTTTACCTATCCGACTATGTCCTTTGTTTAATACCCATTTCCAGGAAGCTCAGAGCAGGTCAGGACAGAAGAAGTCTACAAAAAGGCAGTCCAATTTGGCGCTTTCCTTGCCTTAAGTAATACCTTTTTTTTAAGTGCCTTGCGGAACTTCGTTTCACTTCGTTCGTTCCATTAGAGACGCGAAGTTCGTACCTTCTCCCCTGGCAAGGGTTAAAAGGCGGAGAACCATTAGGAATTTCATTCCCCTCCGACGCCTAGAAGACAAAGAACGGGGAAAGTCAAGCCTTACTTCCGATTCCTTCCATCAATTCCTTCCCAGAAGAGGACGCTGTGAACAAAATGGGATTGATAGCATAGAAGGAGCTGCAATTGAATCAAATAGGTTCTTTGCAAGTGAAGAAGAAAGAATAAGTTGTGATAGAATCGTTACAGAATAGGCAGCTATAGAATCAGCTCGGTCCTTTCTTCCTAGATGCTTTTCATAGCTATCCGATGATCCTGTAACTACCGCTGCCGATGCCGAAGTGCTTCCTTCATCGTCTCAAGTAGGGGATTAGGCCCTGCTTCCAAGGCTGATAGGATTCCACTCAACTCATCAGTCTTAGGCCTTAGCGGGATTGCAACACTAGACTAAGAGATTGGAAGACTTTTTTCCATCATTTCCTACTTTCTTTACGGACTAGGGCGAATCGCAAGCAGACATAATGGAAATGGAAGGCTTGGACTGGACAGCAGCGAAAAACCAGATCAGAGACAGCCCTACCGAGAATTCGTCTCAATTAGGCGCTTGTAGGAGACTAGGAGGGGGCCAGCCGTCAAGTAGAAAGGAGAGATGAGGGCACATAAGTTTACCAAAAGACAGTCGGCTTATACGATTTGTAAACTAGTACCTGAAACTTACAATCTCGAGCTCTAGGGCTTACTGCTTAATAAATACTACTTGCAGGCTTACTCCTAGTACCTGCGGCAGTTTACTATAGCACCAGCCCCGGGACTTCCTTACTTTATTCAATTCTTCTTCTGCCTTTCCTGACCCGGAATGACTTGCTTTGCTAGTTTCCTTGCTCGCGGGGTTAGACTGATAGAGGGATTAGCTGGCTCCTACTCCTACAGGGTTATAAGGTTTATCCACTTCCTTACTTCCTCAAAAAAAGGGGGAGACAGGTTTTAGAACCAGCAAACCCTAGAAGTCAAAAAAAGGTTAGGTTCTAAAGCAGCTATCGGAGCAGTAGCAGCTTGAAATTCGCATACCAAAGACGAAGGAATTCCCCACTTTCTAATGCAATACGGCAAAGCTTAGGGAGTCAGCTAGTCCAACATCAGTCATTCTAATGGAATATCTGGAATATCGAACTAGGAAATGAAAGACTTTCTTTCTTTATATACGAGTCAATTACATACCGGAAATATCGAACAGTAAATGCTATACCGGAAATGCGATATCTAAAGTCAATCTCAGTGAATTCCGTACCAAGCAGCCCAACCAAAACCTAACAGTATATCAGATCTATCCTATAAAGGTAGTCCAACACAAGTAATCGATACTACGCCTTCGCCCTTTGAGAAGTTACTTTGTGAAATAGGATTGCTCCCTTGTACAATTTCTTCATTTTAGATAGCTAGAGCTAAGCCTGTCCTAAGTATGAGTCGGGTAGGACCTTTCAGTCAAGTGCCTTGCCTTCCTTGCCTATTCATTTAGTCCAACAATTGAAATACCTATTCGCATTCCTTCCCAGTCCATTTCGAAAGTTACTTTGTTCAGTCGATAGATGCAATGCTGCGATGGAGAAATCTCATATGCTCTCCAACTTGAAAGACCTTCTCTTCCCCCTCTTGGAAACAGGCTAGCGATGAGGAGAAAAGATGATGACAAACGAACTGAAAACTGCGAATGCTTCTAATTCATTGAATCTTATTTTAGAATCCAATTTTATATATATATATATATAAAGCAGAGTGATGTCTTTATGACAATTCGTCAAGTCCGATCGAGAAACCTGCGCCCAAAGTGCTTACGTAGCCGGTCACCGTTTGGCTAAGATCCTTGATGACTGATTCATAAACCACTCTAGCTTGATTTCAGTCTTGTGTTAAGTGTTCGCATAGCGACTCAGGTCCTAACAACTTGATGTCAGACTGTTCAACATGAGGGACATCTAACTCCTCTAACACAGAGAACATAAAGACTAGGATTAGATGCTTAACACACGCAAGTCGGACTCTCTTTTCCCTTTTTTCAAAAAGAAGCCCCGCCCAACAAGGGGCCCCTCTCTGATAAGGAAGAAAACGAAAGAATATCAATTTTATGACAAATCCGGTCCGATGGCTGTTCTCCACTAACCACAAGGATATAGGGACTCTATATTTCATCTTTGGTGCCATTGCTGGAGTGATGGGCACATGCTTCTCAGTACTGATTCGTATGGAATTAGCACGACCCGGCGATCAAATTCTTGGTGGGAATCATCAACTTTATAATGTTTTAATAACGGCTCACGCTTTTTTAATGATCTTTTTTATGGTTATGCCGGCGATGATAGGTGGATCTGGTAATTGGTCTGTTCCGATTCTGATAGGTGCGCCTGACATGGCATTTCCACGATTAAATAATATTTCATTCTGGTTGTTGCCACCAAGTCTCTTGCTCCTATTAAGCCCAGCCTTAGTAGAAGTGGGTAGTGGCACTGGGTGGACGGTCTATCCGCCCTTAAGTGGTATTACCAGCCATTCTGGAGGAGCAGTTGATTCAGCAATTTCTAGTCCTCATCTATCTGGTATTTCATCCATTTTAGGTTCTATCAATTTTATAACAACTATCTCCAACATGCGTGGACCTGGAATGACTATGCATAGATCACCCCTATTTGTGTGGTCCGTTCTAGTGACAGCATTCCCACTTTTATTATCACTTCCGGTACTGGCAGGGGCAATTACCATGTTATTAACCGATCGAAACTTTAATACAACCTTTTCTGATCCCGCTGGAGGGGGAGACCCCATATTATACCAGCATCTCTTTCGGTTCTTCGGTCATCCAGAGGTGTATATTCCCATTCTGCCTGGATCCGGTATCATAAGTCATATCGTTTCTACTTTTTCGGGAAAACCGGTCTTCGGGTATCTAGGCATGGTTTATGCCATGATCAGTATAGGTGTTCCTGGATCTCTTGTTTGGGCTCATCATATGTTTACTGTGGGCTTAGACGTTGATACCCGTGCCTACTTCACCGCAGCTACCATGATCATAGCTGTCCCCACTGGAATCAAAATCTTTAGTTGGATCGCTACCATGTGGGGGGGTTCGATACAATACAAAACACCCATGTTATTTGCTGTAGGGTCCATCTTTTTG